GTCGCATAGCTTCATAATAATTCTGTAAAGCTTCCGCATAATTTCCTTCGGATTGAGCCGACATCCGTTACGGTCGTCATTCGATTCAAAGAATCTCCGTTTCAGAACCGTACATGAGATTTTCATCTCATACGGCTCCTCCTTTATGTGCATAATGATAATAATACATGGAATCAAAAAGACTGAAATATTCTCATTATAAACTAAGCGGGGCTGGTGTTTTTACAAGAAATCTCTAGCCAACCTTCTTGTAGAAGATCTTTCCTTAACATCAAGCATGTTGGTATTAGATAAAAAAAGTTACTCCAACAATTTCTTTGTCTTCAACGCCCTTTAATTTGCAGGAATTAGTCACTTCAACAGTCTTCGATGGTTATACGGGTATCCAAAATACGAACGAGATGGATGTTTGTTGTCCCAACCATTGTTAGTCCCGATCCTGATAAGGAAAAGGGATAATTTATAACAAAGTTTTCGTGTGTTGATTCCTAGGAGTAGTGCTTCTTCCCCTATGCCCCCTATTGGTACTAGTGGAGTAGGGTTGACCTAACCCATAGGTGTAACCTTTCGCTCAATACTCTAGAATCGACAATTGAAGCATCTGAGGCTGCATTAATCGGGGATACACGACAGAAGGCGTTGTTTTATTTACAAACTTCACCTTCAACAAGCGTAGATTTATTTCCATAATTTTTTTCTTCCTATCCCGAATAATGTTGTCTTTCTCTTAAGACTGAGAGCGGTAAAAATATAAAAAAAAAATAATCAAATCGCACCATCTCTGTAATAGGTGAATGCCTCTTTTTCTCCCGAAGTTGTCGGAATTATTCGTAATAAGATATTGGCTACAATTGAAAAGGTTTTATCAATAAAATTTCCATTTATCCCAGATCTAGACATAGGTGTATTAATTCTATAATTTATTTTAATTCCCTTTCGTGAGAAAACGATCCCACAAACAAAGGAATTGTGCAGTACGAAATAACATAAAAACGGATTCATTAAAATAAAAAGAAAGACCTTTTACTCAAATTGTTTCTTTTTGACAGGAATCAATAAAAAAAAATCCGGGGGCGGTTCATGAATTTGGAATAAATTTATGGGTTAAGAAGTTGGAGTAAAGAGTTGTTGTTGAAAAATCTAAAACTGGAAAGGAATTTTATAATTTTTATGAAAATTGAATAATAGTGTAAACTAAATAGAATCATGATTTAAAGGTATCCATTAAACACAGTCTAAAAAAAATATATCGATCATTGGATTCGTTTCAATTGAGTGATTTAATCCGGTATAAATATTAGAAAGGGCGGAAACACCATCTTCGCAAACATGAATAGATATATATCCTTATTTTACAATTTTTGGATTTATCTTTATCCCCAGCCTCGGAGGAAGGATTTTTCTTTGATGAAAAGTTTTCTATTTTTAGAGTTAAAATTGAATGTACATACCTATCCAAAATAATATGAATGACTCACTATTCACTCGGTTTTTGGGCCATAATCATTATGTGGGAGAGATGGCCGAGTGGTTCAAGGCGTAGCATTGGAACTGCTATGTAGACTTTTGTTTACCGAGGGTTCGAATCCCTCTCTTTCCGTACTCGTCAACTGATTCACCAATGTTACTGACTGCAATGCATCAAATAAGAATGGATACTCCAACAGTTAGACCTTTCTTTGATATAGATTATCTATCCCTACCCCGAATTTCTGTGGTACGAAAAATACTGGACAAAATCGACAAGGAATGAAAATACCCTACCGATCTATGATACATGAATAAGAGAAAAATCCCCAGATGAAACCCCTTACCTTACTTACCCCCGGTCCCTTTACTTAAGCCAAAACTAAGGGGGCAAAATTGCCCGAACCCTTGTTATTTTAGTTAGGGTTAAGTCTGACGAGAGTAATATTCTACAACTAGCAATTCGTTTATTTTCAAACCGACCCATTTACTATCTATTATTTGATTGACTAATCCTTCATATTGGAATGGGTGAAGAGTCAAATGTTTTGGTAATTCCTCACGGGGGGGTGAATCAAGATAATTTTGAATCAGAGCCCTGGATTTTTGCTCATCCCTCACTGTAATAATATCTCGGGGTTTGCAGCGATAACTTGGTATATCTACTATACGACCATTAACTAAAATATGTCTGTGGTTAACTAATTGGCGGGCTTGAGGAATAGTCGAAGCCATACCTAATCGAAAAAGGATGTTATCTAAACGCATTTCAAGTAATTGTAGTAAAACCTGACCTGTTGATCCTTTGGCTTTTCCGGCGATCCGAACGTATTTAAGTAATTGTTGTTCTGTAAGACCATAATGAAAGCGCAATTTTTGTTTTTCTTCTAAACGAATACGGTATTGAGATTTTTTGCCGGGGCGCGATTGGTTTCTAAGATCGCTTCCGGTTCTAGGCTTTTTACTAGTTAGCCCCGGTAAAGCCCCCAGACGACGGATTTTTTTGAAACGAGGTCCTCTGTAACGCGACATA